CTCCCATAATGATATCTATACTACCTAGTATCGTCATAATATCAGCCAATTTCATTCTTTTAACTAACTGCGGAAGAATTTGCAAGTTGATAAACCCCGGCGGTCGGATTTTCCATCTCCAAGGAAAAACACTCTGATCTCCGATCAGAAAAATTCCCAATTCTCCTTTTGGTGCTTCGACTCTTACATAAAGTTCTTGCTTGGATAATTCAAAAGTTGGAGAAGGTTTTTTACTAATAAATCGATATTCAAAATCATTCCATTCAGGGTCTTTTATTTTATCAAAGCGCCGGCTTTCTAAATTCTCATAGGGCCCCCCTGGAATTCCTTCCAGGGCCTGTTGGATAATTTTTATGGATTCTGTCATTTCGCCGATTCGTACTAAATAACGAGCTAATGAATCTCCTTCTTTTTGCCATTGAATCTCCCAATTAAATTCGTCATAACACTCATAACGATCAACTTTACGAAGATCCCATTGTATTCCGGAAGCTCGTAGCATTGGCCCCGATAAACCCCAATTTAATGCTTCTTCTCCGCTAATAATACCTACGGCTTCAACTCGTTCTAAAAAAATAGGATTTCGTGTAATAAGTTTTTGATATTCAGCAACCCCAGTTAAAAAATAATCGCAAAAATCTAAACATTTATCTATCCAGCCATGAGGTAGATCAGCAGCGACTCCTCCGATACGAAAATAATTATGCATCATGCGCATACCGGTAGCAGCTTCGAATAGGTCATATATCAATTCTCGTTCTCGCAAAATATAGAAAAAGGGGGTCTGTGCCCCAATATCTGCCATAAAAGGGCCAAGCCATAACAAATGGGAAGCGATACGACTTAACTCCAGCATAATAGCTCTAATATAGCTAGCCCTTTTAGGTACTTGAATATTGCCTAGCTGTTCAGGTCCATTTACGGTTATTGCTTCTGTAAACATAGTAGCTAAATAATCCCAACGTGTTACATAAGGCAAATATTGTATAATTGTTCGATTTTCTGCAATTTTTTCCATTCCTCTATGTAAATAACCCAATATAGGTTCACAGTCAATAACATCTTCACCGTCGAGAGTAACGATTAGTCGAAGAACACCGTGCATTGATGGGTGGTGAGGGCCCATATTGACTATCATGAGGTCGTTTCTTGTAGTTGGTGTAATCATAAGTTTTTCCCGAGTCAGTCTTCCATGCATTGCTGAAAGTAAAAAGAAATTCATCAAAATTTAAACGACTAAGCTCATCAAGACTAAGCTCGTCAAATGATATCATGCTTCAAATTAACGAGTTTTTATTTCTCGAATATCCAACTCATCAATTAATTCTTTATAGCGTTCTCTATTTCTTTTTAACAAATAGGCTAGTAGTCGTTGACGTTTTCCCAAAATTTTTCGCAAACCTTTCTGAGATGAAAAGTCTTTTTTGTGCAATTCCAAATGTGAAGTAAGTCTCCTTATTTTAGTGGTGAAACTGAATACTTGAAATTCAACAAACCCTCTATTTTCTTTTTGAGAAATAATAGAAATTACTGAATTTTTTACCATAAAAAACTCTCCTTTCCCCTTGTACAGATATGGATTTTACCAATCAGTAATAAGTATAAGTAATAATAATGCCATTAATTTTGATATGCTATATACAATAATTTAATCGAAATAACTCCTATTTTTCTGAATTCAAACCAATCAAGCGAATTTGAAATTGGATTTATATAGGAATAGAAAAAGATTGGTACATTTTCGCATCGAAGAATTTACACCTAAAATTAAGAAGTTTCTGTTGATTCATTTGGAATACTAATTGAGATATTATTCATAATTCATTTCATATTGAATACTAGAATGAGATGTGAATTGAATACTAGAATGAGATGTGAAACAAGAAAAGTACGTGATCTGTATATTTGTTTACTTTCATATACCCTATATTATATATAGATATAGATTAATATAGATTATATATAGGGTATATAAAAATAGGGTTTAGGATATATATATATAAATTGTATTATTCACAGAATTTCAATCGCGGATACAGATGTATTCTTAACATACTGAAACGACTGCTATTATTGGTATCAAACCAATAACGATTCATACAAGCTAAATCTTCTAATCGATAATTAGGCCAAAGAAAGAACTTTAATTTCATTAATTGATTTTTCTCTCTATCAAGATAGTTATTGTCATGTGAAACTCGGCTGCTGTTTTTTATGTTCTTTCTATTCCAAAATACTGGATTTCTCTCTGTATAATTTTTATTCTTTGAATTGAAACAAATTAGAATTCTCGCTTTTCTACGACGTTTAAACGAGAAAATATTTTCTGGAACAAGTAAATCAAAATGATTTTTGTCTCTATTTTCAATTATTCTTTGATGTGGTGAATTTGTTTCATTCAGATTTGTCCTAGAAACATATCTTTGCTCTTGATATTTTTGATTAATTTGATGCTTACTCTTATGAAGCAACGAAATACCTACGGTTTGGTACATAATAAATTGTCCATCTTTTTTTCCAGACAAACGAAGTGGTTCTACAATCAATACCCCCCTCTTCATGAATTCTGAAAGAGTTAAACTACTTTGAATTGGCATTCTATCCAAATTGATTTCTCTCTTTTGAATGGAGGATATAGTCATTTTTCTTGGATCTATCAGTCTAAGCAGAAGACAATATGCCTTGATATTATTGATCATTCTTTGATTCAAAGTTGTGCCCCATCTCAATTGAAAAAGCAAATAACGTTTCAGGAAGAAATCTAGTTCTGCTTCTGTATTGCTTTTGTATTGTTTTCTCTTTTTTCCCTTTTTCATATCCAAGCTTGCATAATTATCTTCAATATCTTTTTGTTGTGAGAGAACGGATCCATGATCTCCTTGGCTTATGGGTTCTTTTTCTTCTTGATTTCGATGCTTTTTATTCGAGGCTATCAACAAATTTATCTTTTCTTTTTCATTAATCTTTTTATTTTCACTACTATTTAAATTTATTAAATTTAAAAGAAGTAATTTGCTTGGTATAAACCAAGGTTTCGTTTTATATGCCTTATAAAGTAACACAAATTCTGGGAAGAGCCAAAATCCCAGATTCGATATGGGGCGCTTTAGGATTTTTTCATTCATTCCCATCCAATTAAAAAATCCTTTGTGGGGGTTTGGTGAATTGGTTTCTGGAATCATAAGATAAAAAATATTTTTTTTAGAAATTATTTGAGAATTGTTAGTAGGAATTTGAGTATTTTGATTCCTATTGGTATCAATAATGATCCAGGTCTCAATATCGGCTTTTTGTCTAAGATAAAAATTGAAAAATTTCCAATCAAAGTTTTTTCTATCGGCCGCTTTTTCCATATATGGAATATCAACCTGTCTTAGATCATTTTGAATAGGGATGTTCCTCAATATATCAAAAAGGGCCTTTTTAGGCCTGTTATAAGTATAAAAAATTTCTTGGTTCTTATTTCCTTGAAAGGGAAATCTATAAAAAAAGCATTCCGTTTTATTTTCATAATTAATAAATTTATATGATAAAAGATTATATCTATAATATTTTCGAAAATTACTTTTTTCATTGGATACTAAATATACTTCCGATTTTTTTTTGGAACCAACCAATTGGTCTTTTTCATATGAATGCCGTTTGATTAAATTTTCCTTTTTAACTATACAACGCTGGCGAACTCTATTTCGCCATTTTTCTGGTATTAATCTAGACCATCCGATCTGAGATAAATGGTATTGATAATGTCCTTTTAACCAGTTTTTCCATTGATTCGTTTCATAGCTTAGAAGTTTCTTATTTGCTAATTTCGAATGAATCATTCCTTGTCTTTCAAAAGAACTCTTTATTTTAGACTTAACAAAAGGAGGGATTCTTTGATATTGAACAACAGATCTTACCGAGTTCCTAATTTGAATTTGTGATAATTTGTAAAATACATATGCTTGTGACACGTAGGATAAGTCATAAAAAATACGTGAATTTTCTTTAATATTACTAATATTATCAAATGGCTTTTTTATAGTCGAAATAAATGTAATTGGAGTTTTCTTTTTTTTATTAATTCTTTCTTGTTTTCTTTTATTATTGTAAATCGATTTATCAATAATTTTTTTTGTTACTTTAAGAAAAATTTTTGTATTTATTCTGGGAATATTAATGATAGATAAAAATAGATCTGTGTAGATTTTTTCAATGAAAATTTTTAAAAAAGGGGATAATTTATAGATTAATCGAGCATTTCTTCTTTTTAATATTTGCCATTTTTCGAATCTTTTAGCATTATAATTTGTTTTGTTAGGACTAAGATTATTTATTCTTGGAGTTACTTTTTTTTTCTCTTTTGAAATTCTTTTTATTTGATTTCGAATTTTACTTGTTCTATCAGCGAAATCCTTCGTTTTTTTTTCCGTCAATGAAGAATTTGACGAACTCGGAGATGCAATTTGATTAAATGATTCGTGAATTATATGATTGCTTATCATGGAATCTTTTTCTTCTTTAATTTCGCTTAATTTATATACTTCTCTTAATCTAAATAATAGAATTGGATTGACTTTTGAAAATTCTTTTATTATTTTTTTTATAAAAAGAACACCTCCGATAACCCATTTTTTGTTTTTGATTTCTTTTGAAACTTTTCCAAGTAATAGTAATTTTGTTTTTTCTTTAAAAACGGTTAGAACTTGAAAATACTTCTTTTTATATTTAACAATTTTTTTTTTGAATTCCTTTAAAATAGGTTTAAAAAGGGAAGGACGTTTTCGGGGTTGACCAAAAGGAAATTCTGTTTCCATTCCCAAAATTGTTAAAAAACAAAAATCTTTTTTTTTCTTTTTTATTAGATCTTTCTGAGAGGGTCGTAGTTTCAATTTGTGCCAACAGAAAGGAAATAATATTTTTATTTGAATACCATCTGTCAACCAATTTTTTGGAAATTCTGTTTCTGATAATGGAACACCGTTATAGGTACATTTAAGATGTATCTCTCTATTCCA